TCTGTCATTGTACTGGAATAGTTGTACTGTAATATAGGACGAATACCTTGAACTGGTAGAAATAAAATATAAAAAATTAAGTAAGATTCAAAATGGTTTCTTTATAAAGGAAGAAAGATTCTGATTTATTTGATTGATATCAGGAGATCAAATGAGTTCTTCATTCATTCATTGAATGATAAATGACTACAAGCGAAGGAGATACACGATTTAAATAATGGAAAATCCAATATTTCACAATTGTATCTAGAATAACTGGAAAGGTGGAAACAAGACCAGATATAATTTGATCGTTATGAGCCAATCCAAAATCATTGTAGAACGAACCAATTATTAGTTCCCAACCATGAGTCGAGTGAAATCCAATCCATAAATCAGTAACTAAAAGAATCGAAAAAGCTTTTATTGTGTCACTTAAGTTATAGAGGAATTCCTGAACCCAAGAATTAAGAATGACAAGTTCCTCATTACCCAAAATAAAATAACCACTTAGAATAGCGAAAGAGATTATATTTGTCGAGAAATGCAAAATGATATGGAGATGATATTCATTGTGTGTTTTGACCAATTGTATCGTTTCCTTGTGTATTCCTATACGAAGTTTTTGTATATGTGTCTCCGGGTACTCCTTTATTATTTCGTCCAACAGAAAGAGTTCTTCTAATTCTATGAATCTTTCTAGAACGTTTTTCTCTTGAATGATATTCAAGAGAGTTTTGGATTGCCCGGTATTCCACCAATTTGTAACCCAAAGTTCCAGACATTTATTAAATGAGAGAGAAACCCACCAGGGCAAAAATACTATAGATACAAGATATGGGAAAGAAGGCAATGCTTTCTTTTTTTTCATTTTTTATCTGTGAATTGAATCGTTAATGAACCTGCTTCATTCGTTGACTCTATATGATATTTCTCTGAAGCACGAGTTCTATAACAAGGTATTGAACCTATGGGTCTATTCATTCCAATTTTTGTGTCAAAATTGAGTTTAGTTCTTGGATCTAGAAGGAATATAGAAATGGGATAAGGGTTCGCCCTTTTCGGATAAAAATTAAAAATCAATATTATTCCTAGATATCTCAATTGGGCAAATTTGAATGGGCAAATTTGAAGCAATTTCATCTTCATTTGTTCCTTTCTATGAATACTCGAAAACCCACTTAAAATAACGAATCGGATTTAGAAACGAAAACCCCCCTCAGTTAATTATTTCGAAATGTTTCACCGCCTAGCCACAACCAAGGAAAAAAGGTATCATCAAAATTTTGGGCCTAAAAAGATGAGATGAATTCCGTATTACGAAATAAATGTTCGGATATATTTGATGAATCCCTACTTATTATATTAGCCTTAGATTAGCCTTTTTTCTAGTAGAAATTTTCTAGTATAAAAGAATTGAGTTGGGATCCATACGCATACGAAATACTTTTGGTATACAAATGGTATACAAAAATTTCTTCTTTTCTTAATTTTCTTCTTTATTATAGTATAGTTTATTATAGTTATTCCATATACGCCCTCCTGCTTTTTTGGTTTATTCTATGGGAGTCGCCACGACAAAGGAAGGAGGAAATAGAATAATCTAACATGTTTTGTTCAAATGAACATTCCAAAAAGACTTCAATTATATTAAAAAGGGAATTAGCAAGTTCCTTCCCCCATGCCGAGAAAACATTTATTCTTTATTGTGTTCAATTCATTTCAAAATACTTCAATTGGTACGCCCAAGAAATAGGCCAATTCGGCAGCTTTTTGTTCAATTTCTCGTGGAGTAAAATTCTCATCAGTACGAGTCAAGGGAATGGCCCCTTGACCTCTGATTTCCATATAAAGGACACGACGAGGATAAAGACCCTCTTTAACCTCAATTCTGATTGATTGGATATCTCTCATAAGGAAGCGAAGGAAGATGCGACGATTTATTCCAGGAAATCCCCAACGAAAAATGCACACAATTCCTTCTTTTCTATCGAATCGGTCATAACCACTACCTACATTCCACAAAATTGTGCACCACAAATAGGAGCTAACGAACAGACCTGCGATCCCGTAAAAAGACATCACGATTCCTTGTGGAAAAAAAATAATTTGCTGAGATGGAAATATGGATATCAGATTCCTACCAAGATAACTGGAAGTTCCAACCGCTAAGAATCCTAGTGAACCTAAAAAAAGGATACAGGCCCAGCAAAAATTACTTGTTTTTCGAGACCCCCTTATAAGTTCTATCCATATATGTTCTGATCGCCAATTCATACTATACTAGATCCAGTTGCATTCGATTGGAATTGAGAGAATAACCCAAATTTGACTTTACCTTTCTTGATTCCGAAGTAACTTTCATCAACTAGCACTATTCTGATGTGGAGTAATTGGTTAGATACATTGACTTTCTATTAAAAATATTTACTGATCCGTTTTTAACCAGCTATATATATATATACATGCATTTATGCAGATAGCATGTATCCGCATACATAACAGTTCTTTCATTTGTGTGTGGAAAGAGCCACATATCGTACCATATTGCACTAAAAAAATATCTGTATTATGATACAGTGTTGAAATAAATTGATAGGATTTGGTCCCATTGGATCTAGACAATCTTATTTTTTTGGACATGAAGAGATAAAGAAGCCATTGCAATTGCCGGAAATACTAGGCCCACTAAAGGCACAAAAATAGAGGGTAAGTTGAGATCTGTCATAGAATGGGTGCCTCGATTTAATATTTGTATCTATATATTTGTATCTATTAGAAAGATATCTTATGATATGATAAGTATATCTATTATAAGTAATATTAGGTAATATTGACTATTGTATTTTATATAATATTATACTACTAAGTATATATAAACAATTAAGTATATATAAATATATAATTTATAAATAATATATTTATATTAAAATAGAAATTTGAAATATAAAAATAATATTAAAATATTAAATTTTAATAAAAAAAAGGATAGATAATAAGTGCAAAAATGTAGAACTAAATTAAGTGTACCTATTCATCTTTCTACACGAATATAAATAGGGTAATCTTCTTTTACAAATTTTATTATTCTTCTTCTCCCATCCTTATGTTCTTTCTATCTTTCTTTCTAATCTAATAAGGAGTTTTTTATTTAAAAGGAGTTTTCTTATGAAAATTAAGTTCATTATGAATTCGCGACTCTAAATAATAGGATCCAACAAACAGGGATTCATAGTAAAAATGCGATAGATGTAGAAATTATTTTATTTCATTTCCATATTTGATATTTCTTTTTATTTTGATATTTTTTTTTATTATGATGAACTAAATACTTGTTCGCTACAAACAAAATAACTGAATCTAGTGCTATACTTTAATTTTTTGAATTTTGATTCAAGGGAAAGAAACCATGGAGCTGAAATAACTCACTTAGAGCACCTTTTAAAGGATTACGTGGTACGATTGGGTCGAATAAGCCTTTATGGAATAAATACTCAGCCGCTTGTGAACCATCGGGTACTGTCTTATTCAATGTTTGTTCAATTACTCTTTTACCCGCAAATGCAATGTACGCATTAGGTTCAGCAATAATGATATCTCCCAACATACCAAAACTGGCTGTTACTCCACCGGTTGTAGGAGATGTAAGGACTGGTACATAGAATAACTTTTTAGTGGATTGGTAATCATATGAAGCAGAAGATATTTTAGCCATTTGCATCAAGCTCAAACTTCCTTCTTGCATGCGTGCTCCTCCAGAAGCACACACAATAATGACAGGTAGAGATCGATTAGTAGCATACTCAATCAAACGAGTGATTTTCTCACCTACTACAGATCCCATACTACCTCCCATGAACTGAAAATCCATAACCCCAATTGCTGTGGGAATACCGTTTAGTTGACCTATGCCTGTTTGAACAGCTTCAGTTAAACCTGTCTTTCTTTGATAAGAATCGATACGATCTTTATAAGGTTCCTCTTCTGAATGAAATTGAATGGGGTCCATAGAAACCATATCTTCATCCATAGGATCCCAAGTGCCCGAATCAATCGAAAGTTCGATTCTATCTGAACTACTCATTTTCAAATGATATCCACACTGTTCACAAATATTCATTTTTGACCTAAGAAGTTTTTTATAATTTAATCCATAACAATTTTCGCATTGAACCCATAAATGTCTGTATTTTTTATTTATATCGAAATCATTAGATCTTCCTCTTATATTGAAATCACTGCCATTATTACGAGTTCTTATACTAAAACTTCCACTTTCACTACCACTTACATTTTCAGTACAAATGAAACTATAAATGTAACTGTCACTGTAATTGTCAGTACCACCTGAAATGGAACTATTAATACTGACTTCAAAACGAAGATAACTATTAATGCAACTATTAATGTGATTAGTCCAACTAGATTGAGTATCATACATGTAATGATAATAGTAGTGATTGTTTCTCTTAGACCCCCTATTCAAAAAACTAGAAAAAAAACCTTCTAATTCACTCAGAAAAGAACTATCATTGTCAATCTCAAAACTATGATTTTCAATATCAAAATATACGGAATAACTGTCACCATTACTATCCCTAACTAAAAAAGTGTCATCAGAGATCAAACTCCAAATATCCCTGATACCAAATAAATAATCAACATTACTGAAACTATAACTAACACTATCACTCCAATTTTTCTCCGTATCATTTAGAAGGGGTTCATCACTTCCACTGGTATGGCCAATAGCATCAAGACTTTCCATTGATTTACTTAAACCATACCTATGTTCTAACTTTAACTTCTCGTTAGACAACATCGAATTGAACCACCATTTTTCCATAGAATCTTCCTGCCCCCTATTTGATGAAAATACAATAGATGAATAGTCATTCGATGAATAATTATTTTACTATTTTATTTCCTATCAGAATTAAGCATATGAGGATTAGGATTGTTAACTAATAATAAGTGAGTATTGAAAGAAATGATTCTCTTTTTTTTTTTTGAATCTGAGA